CTTGTCGGCTTTCTGTAAAATATTCGTTTGGGCGGGGGCTTCCAAATACATCGTAAGCTAAACCCGTGCTGACAAATAACCAACCCGCAATGAATAGGGAGGGTATAGTAATGCTATGAATAATCCAGTATCGAATACTGGTAATAATATCGGCAAAAGAACGTTCTCCTGTGCTTCCAGACATGTTGAGCTCCACATTTTTTTTACAGTCAAGGGGTGGATCGATTCCACAAAAGATGAGAGATCAGTAAGTAGAAATTTACTGAAATTTAATCCTTGTTAGATCGTCAATTTTGTACCAAGGGTGTCTTTCGAGTATACCGAATCAGTATAGCTATCCTTCTTCTGACACAGCAACGAAATTTCACAATCAGTGGTGGGGATCAAGTACTCGAGAATTTCTTTCCTCTTTCCTTAATAATGGATTGATGAATCTAAAATTTTCAAGTGGTATTTTTGTATCAAAAACAGAAACTTAGGGAAGTGCTTTATAAACATATGTATAAAAAGAACATATTTCATTCAGCTTCTTTATGTCCACTATAACTAGTTATTTCGGTTTTCTACTGGCGGTTTTAACTATAACCTCGGCTCTATTTATCGGTCTGAGTAAGATACGACTTATTTGATTGGAAATTTTGAAACGAATTGGAAATTGATACAGTAAGGAACTCTAGAATATCCAACAATTTGCAATTCTTGGTCATTGAGATTCATGGTAAAAAGGAAGATATTCATATTTAAGGATAGATATTACCTCCCCCTTTCCTTTCAAACAAATTAAAATGATTGAAGTTTTTCTATTTGGAATCGTATTAGGTCTAATTCCTATTACTTTAGCTGGATTATTTGTAACTGCATATTTACAATACCGGCGTGGTGATCAGTTGGACTTTTGATTAATTAACATCTCTGTTGTGTATTGACCTCCTATTTCTTTGTTTTAAATTCTAACCCACAGGGGTCCATTTAAGACTTTATACTTCTGTTCAATGATTTCAGTGTCATATTCTCACAATCTAACAAGACAAGAATGGAATCACGCTCTGTAGGATTTGAACCTACGACATCGGGTTTTGGAGACCCGCGTTCTACCGAACTGAACTAAGAGCGCTTTATTATCATAAATAATTGGATACGACCCCGCCAATACAGCTTGCATGCATATATGATATCAATAGATTCCGATATCGGAATCTATTGATATCGTCTGTATGTCCAATTTGAATCCATCTCAATTAAGCCCTTGTTACTGCTCATACGATCTGATAACGAATAGGTAGGGATGACAGGATTTGAACCCGTGACATTTTGTACCCAAAACAAACGCGCTACCAAGCTGCGCTACATCCCTTATCCATTGGTTTCCAGTGTCATTGTAAAGAATCTTTGTGTTGTTTTCCACATTTTTTTCTTTATTTTCTCCGTTGATATATATATCAATTATCCTGCCATTTTTTCTTTTTAGTTTCATATCCTAAAATATAGAATAGAATAAAAAAAAGAAAAATATTCTAGAGAATACGAAAAAAAAAAAAGAAAAATCTTGAATTAAAAAATAAAATAGTATAGGGTATAATATTAATAATAATCAAAAAGAATAAGAATAAAGACTATAAAAAAGAATATATATATTCAATAGAATATAAATATCAAAAATCTTGAGAAAGAATATAAAAAAAAAAAATTCTATTAATAAAATTCACAATTATAGTGAAATAGAAAAAAATTAAATAAAAAGAATACTTTATGAATATTTTCTAATTACTATATATTACATAGAAGATTATATAGAATATACAATAATCATAATAGAATTTAGAAAGAAAAATGAAAAAAAAAATTCTTATAATAATAAGACAAGATTTTTTATGAAATAAAAATAAATAGGAAATTCCCCTAAAATAAAACAGAAAGATATTTTTAGAGAATGCTCGGGCAGAAATAGACCTCTTTATCTTTGTTAAAAGAAATATCTAATGAATCATTGTACATATCAAGTACATTTCCATTTGAATTGGTAATCCTGCCAACAAATACAAACTATTATTAACGAAATAGTCATCAAATCGTATTACTGTATGTAATTATGCATTACAAATTACAATAAAGAAAAAAAGGAGGATTCAAAATGCGGGATATAAAAACATATCTCTCTGTGGCACCAGTTATAAGTACTCTATGGTTCGGGGCTTTAGCGGGTCTCTTGATAGAGATCAATCGTTTATTCCCGGACGCATTGATATTCCCCTTTTTTTCATTTTAATTTTTGGCACGGGAGGGGGCGAGTTAAAAAAGATTGGAGATCCAATCAAATATCTTTGATTAATCCCCTCTTCTTTATTTATTTTTTTTAGAATTAGAGAATAAGTTCGAAAAGATAAAAAATAAAGACGGATTCGGCCTCCGTGAAACTAGGAATTTTGTCCAGGCTTAAATGGAATTTCATTAATAATTTCGATTATTGAATTATTAATGAAACTCCATTTCTATAAATAATAGAGTGAGGCCGGAAATGGAGTTGGAATGGGGACAACAATATCATACAAGATACTTAAATTAAACCTTTAATACTGTACTGCGGTTCGAAATGTAGTTTGAAATCATTGTATTACTAAATTCTTACTGTACTATAATAAATCTTAAATGAATTCGAACAAAGTCTTTCCTGCATAATTGGATTTCGAATTATTAACTTTCACTTTTTTTGTTCCTTTCTTCTTCTTCTCTTCAAATCCGAAAATAGAAGAGTTAAGTGAATCAAAAACCCAAAGGAGGTTCATGGCCAAGAAGGGTAAAGATATCCGAGTAACTGTTATTTTAGAATGTACCGGTTGTGATAAAAAGGATGTGAATAAGGAATCAAAGGGTATTTCCAGATACATTACTCAAAAGAATCGACACAATACGCCCAGTCGGTTGGAATTGAAAAAATTCTGCCCCTGCTGTTGCAAACATATGATTCACGCAGAGATAAAGAAATAGAGAAAATGGATTACTTGTGTGTCACCCTTCACAGGAGCGTGAAAAATGATCTATTTTTCATATATATCTTCGATATATGTATATCTAATATATATGTATATCTAAGATTCCATTTCTATTATAGAATAAAATCTTCTATAAAATATATTTCAATATATTTCATTGTATAACAACCTATATTCTATTCATATAGTAAATATAGTAATAATTTGAATAAACCAAAAAATTCCTTTTTTTGTAAAAAAGTGTATTTTTAGGATAGGAAAAAAAAATCATGGATAAATCTAAGCGACCCTTTCTTAAATCCAAGCGATCTTTTCGTAGGCGTTTGCCCCCGATCCAATCGGGGGATCGAATTGATTATAAAAACATGAGTTTAATTAGTCGATTTATTAGTGAACAAGGAAAAATATTATCTAGACGTGTGAATAGATTGACCTTAAAACAACAACGATTAATTACGATTGCTATAAAACAAGCTCGTATTTTATCTTCGTTACCTTTTCTTAATAATGAAAAAAATTTTCTTAATAATAATGAAAAACAATTTGAAAAAAGTGAGTTGACCGCTAGAATGACTACTACCGCTCTTAAAAAAAAAAAATAGAGTTACTCTTCAATTGAATTCCAATTTAAAGCTAAACTCAAATCAAATGAGGATTGATGTTTTGTTCGAAACCTACGACAATCCAATTTTTGTTGCTGTGTTGCAAGAAAAAAGAGATTCGGCGAAAAAGAATAAATATTTTTTTATTGAGCGTAGTTGTTCATTTTGATAACTTTATCATATGAATTATTTTTTATCATACAAATCTACACTCTACCACCCTCCCGGAGGTCAGTCTCCGGGGAATTCATATTTTATGATCATCTCGTTGGCAATCATAAGAAGACAATTCCCCTTGAATATAGCTATTTGTGCAATTATTTTACGATTAAGAAGCAATTGCCCTTTGTACAGATTATACATTAAATGACTATAAATATTGTATATATCTTTTTTTTTATCGCCAATTACTGCATTTATTCGACTGATCCACAAACCGCGAAAATCGCCCTTTTTCCTATTTCTATGCCGATAAGCCGAAACCAAAGCTTTTATTTTCTGTTGAGGAATAGTTCGAGTAAGTCTTGAATGAGTACCGCGAAAGCTTGATGTAAATAAACGAATTTTTTTTCTTCGTTTCTGAGCTATATAACCTCGTTTAATTCTTGTCATTGAATCAATGATACTTTGATGAATAACTATTTTTTTCGTTCAGTTATTCTTTTCTACTTCCTAGTGTATTAATAACGAAAATGGATTCTTCCAATGTATAAAATAGAAATTCCAACGGCTTTTGCTACTATAACCTTCCCAACCACGATTTTATTTAATTCTAAGCAATTAACCCCAAAACAAAATAAGAAATTGTATTGATACTAGGTATAAAAAAAAGAGTAAATGAAATAGAAATAGATAAAGAAATGGTGGGTTCCTTCGTTTTTATGATTCCTTTTTAAACGGAGAGGTCTTCTCTATACACCGGAGCCCCTTCCTTTATTTAATCTTGATTTAATCAATCTTGATTTAATCGATGTTATTGTTAATTTGTACAGTTCACATTCTTTAGCTCTACCCTTGATATATTTAGTAATAGGCCTTTCAGAAATAAATCTAACTATACAGTAACGGTATTTAAGTATGAAGATTCGCTGGATAGCTGACCCTCTTAGTCCGTTCTTGCAAAAGAAAGGGTATAATTTTCCCACTTTTTAAGTGAAGTTAGGGTTTTCCCCGCTTAATGGATAACCGTTTGCTACCAATGGGGAAGTCTTTCTCATCTTAAATTGCCAATTGAGGCGATTGGGTTTGCACCAACCGAAATCATAAATTGAATATACAATAGAAGAATATAAGAAGAAGAATATATATTAAGAGTAGATTTTTTTTGCAGCGTTATGTTATTAAGTAAGATGGTGTGAATAGAGTTCTTCCATTCTTAACCTTAACACACCGATACTGGAATAATTTTTTTCCTTTCTTTTTTGTTTTAGTTCTATGATCTGAACGAGTCGCACATACACCCTAGTACACGTTCCTCGGCGCTGAGGGCATCCCCGAAGGGCGGGGGATTTCGTGACATTTCGGATTGGCTGTCTTGTGTTTCTAATAAGTTGTTTCATAGTTGGCATGGTGAGTTGTATACATAATTAGCTGGTTTCGATCAATCCTAACCCCCGACGATTATATTAGGAATTACTTATATTATATCCCAGGAATATTATATTATATCCTAGGAATAGATTAATTCATAGAAATATTCTATTCAGTCCGGTAAGAAGATTAATAAGATCAAATCAAATCTCAAACCATGTATTCGTGAGGAATCCTGGCCGCGAATTCTTTTTTCAAACCGCTACAAGATCAACAATTCCGTGGGCTTGAGCTTCTGCTGCTGACATAAAAACATCCCTTTCCATGTCTTCGGATACAAGCCATAAAGGTTTGCCTGTTCTTTGTACATAAACCCTTGTGATAGTTTCGCGCAGTTTCAGTAGTTCTTCTGCTTCTAGTAAAAATTCTCCCGTTTGTGCCTCATAAAAAGAACTAGCGGGTTGATGTATCATTACCCTGATGATATAACATACATAAATAAGGTTTCCTCTCTCTCGCACGATAAGTCGAGTAAACAATAAGAATAATATAAAGAAAACAAAGATAGAATTGAACAACCGTACAGGCATCTTTTTCGTATTGCATACGGCTCTACTATGGTATGGGGTATGGAATTTCTTTTTACCTTCCACCAAAAAAATAGAAAATATACCGGTTCTCTCAGATCCCAGATCCATAAATGATTCAATAACCAACCTTCCTTTTTGTTTGGGAGTATTTTAAAAATACTATGATGGTTCCGTTGCTTTCTTATTTTGTTTCGTCTCTTATTCAGCAATCCAAAAGTTTCTTTTTTTTTTCAAATAGTTATAAAAAAACGATTGTTTTTTTATATTTTTTCATAACATAAATCTTGTTAAAAGCTTTGCGGTGTGAAAACTGAAAACAAAAAAGTTTGTGACACCGAAATAGGCTCCTGATAGATCAGAGAAAATCGTAAATACCCCTTTTTTCATACTACTCTTTCGATAGATAATCGAATGTTAAAAAAATAGCATATCGAACTCGAAGTGCCATGCTATTATTACTTAATTTTCTTATGGCGAAGGCATAGTCTTCTTTTTTTCTTCCAATAAAAAACTCATCGGCGCCAAGCGTGAGGGAATGCTAAACGTTTGGTAATTTCTCCTCCTGCCAAAATAAAAGATCCCATTGAAGCTGCTAATCCCATGCATACTGTCTGTACATCTGGTTGTACAAATTGCATAGTATCAAAAATAGCTATTCCGGGTATTACCCATCCGCCCGGAGAATTTATAAACAGGTACAAATCTTTGTTATCGTCCTCTATACTGAGATATACTATAAGGCCAATAATTTGATTCGATATTTCACTATCAACCTCTTGGCCTAAAAAAAGTAGTCTTTCTCGATAAAGTCGATTGATTCAGATCAAATTGGATCCATTAAGAGCCGTACATGCACCTTTTGATGCATACGGTTCACCAAAAATCGCAAAAAGGAATCAATGTGTCGATTTCAACCCCCTTTCATATTGATAATCATAAATGGACTTTTTCGAACTTCAAACGAAAGGCCTATTTTCTTACATTTTTTTTTTTCAAGAAAGATCAACCTTTGACGCCTTTATTAGTTATATTATAAATTAGTTATATTATATCTATATTAACCTATCTTCTATTATAATAGAAGATAATAAAAAAATGTACTAAACTTATTGAACGAACTTCTCATTGATGTATTGTTTTCGTCGAGATCAAACCCAAATCGCAATGTCATTTTCTTGTTTCTGAATGGGCTTGTTAAATTCTTTTAGGTTTATTTTCTACTCTGAGTAAAGATCCGCCCGATTTTTATTTGCACATATAGTACAAATACTGCAATACCGCGTTTTTTTGTTCCTACTTCTTTCTTTTTCTGAATTTTGTATTTCATATTTTCTTACAAATATATGACAGATAATCGAAGTAGTAATCGTAGATATATTACCAATTGGTTTTTTTTAAACAGAGCCTAGGTGCTTCATTTGATTGGTTCAACCAAGCCAACCATAAATTATTTTAAATTTATATAATTAAAATAATATATATATAATAATAATCTGGATACCCCCCCCCCAAAAAAAAAAAGCAAAAAATTGATTTAATTGCACTTCATTAAACTTCACGCTCCAAATTTTTGATGATTCAATCAATCCGGGGTGAAGGGGGGGATATCTCAATCGGGGGAGAAAACGGGGAAATCCCATATGACCCAATATATCTGACAAGTCGCACTATATGTCAACCCAAGATGCATCTTCCTCTCCAGGACTTCGAAAGGGCACTTTTGGAACACCAATGGGCATTAACTTGCTAAAAGAATGAAGCCATAAATCTCACTTTGGTGCGGAAACGTAAGAGTGGGTTTTTTGTCTTAAAAAAGAATTGTCTTTCTCCTATTTTATTTAGATTAGAAATCATAAAGAAAAAAGTAACACTAAATGAGCAAAGGAAAGTTCTTCCGAGTAGGCCCTTCGAGCGATGCGATAAAAAAGTATGTCTACATTCACTCATATAAACATTAATATAAACACTCATATAAAATGGGGTCAACCCCCCCCTCCCTCCCCACCACCATTGCGTATTGTTACTTATCGGGTATAGAATATATCTGCTTCTTTTTGTTTCTTCAGATATAATTGTTCCGTTATTACTAAAAAACTAGAACAAATATGAAACCTTTTCCTCATATAATCCGCCGAAAAAAAAAGGGGGGGGTCGTAGTCCATAATATAGTATTTTCCAGTGCAATAAAGTTACATAGTGTCATTTTTTGTTGATATAAGAGGTATTTTCATGGGTTTGCCTTGGTATCGTGTTCATACCGTTGTATTAAATGATCCCGGCCGTTTGCTTTCTGTTCATATAATGCATACAGCTCTGGTTGCTGGTTGGGCCGGTTCGATGGCTCTATATGAATTAGCAGTTTTTGATCCCTCTGACCCTGTTCTTGACCCAATGTGGAGACAGGGTATGTTCGTTATCCCCTTTATGACTCGTTTAGGGATAACTAATTCGTGGGGCGGTTGGAATATAACAGGGGGGGCTATAACCAATCCGGGTATTTGGAGTTACGAAGGTGTGGCCGGAGCGCATATTGTGTTTTCAGGTTTGTGCTTTTTGGCAGCTATCTGGCATTGGGTCTATTGGGATCTAGAAATATTTTGTGATGAACGTACCGGAAAACCTTCTTTGGATTTACCCAAAATCTTTGGAATTCATTTATTTCTTGCGGGGGTGGCTTGTTTTGGTTTCGGCGCATTTCATGTAACAGGATTGTATGGTCCTGGAATATGGGTGTCCGACCCTTATGGACTAACCGGAAGGGTACAATCCGTAAATCCCGCATGGGGTGTGGAGGGTTTTGATCCCTTTGTTCCGGGAGGAATAGCCTCTCATCATATTGCAGCAGGGACATTAGGTATATTAGCGGGCCTTTTCCATCTTAGTGTGCGCCCGCCCCAACGTCTGTACAAAGGATTGCGTATGGGAAATATTGAAACCGTCCTTTCCAGCAGTATAGCTGCTGTCTTTTTTGCAGCTTTTGTTGTTGCTGGAACTATGTGGTATGGTTCAGCAACTACCCCAATTGAATTATTTGGTCCCACTCGTTATCAATGGGATCAGGGATATTTCCAGCAAGAAATATATCGAAGAGTTGGTGCTGGACTAGCCGAAAATCAAAGTTTATCAGAAGCTTGGTCTAAAATTCCCGAAAAATTAGCTTTTTATGATTACATCGGCAATAATCCGGCAAAAGGGGGATTGTTTAGAGCGGGCTCAATGGACAATGGAGATGGAATAGCCGTGGGTTGGTTAGGACATCCTATTTTTCGAGATAAAGAGGGGCGTGAACTTTTTGTACGTCGTATGCCTACCTTTTTTGAAACATTTCCGGTTGTTTTGGTAGACGGAGACGGAATTGTTCGAGCCGATGTTCCTTTTCGAAGGGCAGAATCGAAGTATAGTGTTGAACAAGTAGGTGTAACCGTTGAGTTTTATGGCGGCGAACTCAATGGAGTCAGTTATAGTGATCCCACTACTGTGAAAAAATATGCTAGACGCGCTCAATTAGGTGAAATTTTTGAATTAGATCGTGCTACTTTGAAATCGGATGGTGTTTTTCGTAGCAGTCCAAGAGGTTGGTTTACTTTTGGACATGCTTCGTTTGCTCTGCTCTTCTTTTTCGGGCATATTTGGCATGGTGCTAGAACCTTGTTCAGAGATGTTTTTGCTGGTATCGACCCCGATTTGGATGCTCAAGTAGAATTTGGAGCATTCCAAAAACTTGGAGACCCAACGACAAGAAGACAAGCAGTCTGATAGAACATTCTTTTGTTCCTTTTTCGACTTTTTTTTTTAATTTGACGTAGGGAACCGGATAAATTTTGATTTGAATCATCGCTTTTTTTACTCCTGCTCTTTTTCTTTATCCGGGGGATGGTCCTAAATAAACAGGCATGAAAGCTATAATTGTAAACCACGATCAAATCTATGGAAGCATTGGTTTATACATTCCTATTAGTCTCGACTTTAGGAATCATTTTTTTCGCTATCTTTTTTAGAGAACCCCCGAAAGTTCCAACTAAAAAGATGAAATGATTTTTTATTATCTTAATTGAAGTAACGAGCCTCCCAATATTGGGAGGCTCGTTACTTCAACTAGTCCCCATGTTCTTCGAATGGATCTCTTAATTGTTGGGAGGGTTGCCCAAAAGCAGTATATAAGGCATACCCAGTAAAACTTACCAGTAAACCAGATATAGAGATGGCAACTAGGGTTGCTGTTTCCATTATTATATAATTATATAATTTCAAGACCACAATGGATCTATAGAATAAGATCCTTTATTTACAGCAGAATGGTATACAAAGTCAACAGATCTCAATGAGTAAAAAATAGGATTTATGGCTACACAAACCGCTGAAGATAGTTCCAGATCTGGTCCAAGACGAACTGTTGTAGGAGATTTATTAAAACCTTTGAATTCAGAATATGGTAAAGTCGCTCCGGGGTGGGGGACTACTCCTTTGATGGGTGTTGCAATGGCGCTATTTGCGATCTTTCTATCTATTATTTTGGAGATTTATAATTCGTCCATTTTACTGGACGGAATTTCTATGAATTAGATTCACAAGAACCGACTAACTTGCTTTTCAATACAAAAATAAGTCTTTAGTTCTTTTATTTTTAGCCCATTCCATTTTCATTTGGTAGTTTGATCGTGGAATTTCTTTGTTTCTGTATTTCCGGAATATGAGTGTGTGACTTGTTATAATTGATCCCGTTCATAGTACAGAGCATAAAATGGATCTGTCGTCTTGATAGAGAGACGGTTTTCTCCCGTCAGGTATTTATTCTAGTATCTGGAGCACGGAATATATATAATTTATTTTAAAGTATTAGAACTATGATTCATACCTCATTTCATATTTAGACCTCGCAACCGGACTTAAAAAATGTTTCAAAGAGTTAGAAGAATACGAAGAATACATCGAAAGATTTTGATTCTTTCAAGATGCTGCCGTTTATCTTTATTTTGATCAAAGGACAGATGTTTCTTTGTATTTTTTCATTCTATCTATTCATTGAATAAGTGATGATCCAGCGGTTCTTACTCGGAGAATTTTTGGACTTCTATGAAAGGTTTTTTTGAATCATCGTGGTTCTGGTATGAATCTGAGGTTTTTTTGAATTGATTCATAGGGTGTTAACAAGAGAATTCCTATCGTTAAGAAGAATAAAGAAGACAGCAATAAAATTACATTACACGCGCAAATCCAAAATAACACAAATAAAAAAATGAAATAAATAATAGAATATTCAAGAGGCCAGTAAGGATCAAGATAAAGATCAGCGAGCCGACTTGATATTTTGGCATTATAACCGCAGAGAAGGTTGGAATTATAAGATTCACTTCAAAAGTTTCAAACTTTCTATTACACATTACACATATCCGTTTCCGTTATAACCAATATTTTGGTATTTTTGTTTGAGCCGTACGAGATGAAATTCTCATATACGGTTCTCCGGGGGGGTTCGTTGGTTTACCTATCTCAATAAAGTCTATGACTGGTTCGAAGAACGTCTCGAGATTCAGGCGATTGCCGACGATATAACTAGTAAGTATGTTCCTCCTCATGTCAACATATTTTATTGTTTAGGGGGAATTACACTTACTTGTTTTTTAGTCCAAGTAGCGACGGGGTTTGCTATGACTTTTTATTATCGTCCGACCGTTACTGAGGCTTTTGCTTCTGTGCAATATATAATGACTGAGGCTAACTTTGGTTGGTTAATCCGATCAGTTCATCGATGGTCGGCGAGTATGATGGTTTTAATGATGATCTTGCACGTATTTCGTGTGTATCTTACTGGTGGTTTTAAAAAACCTCGCGAATTGACTTGGATTACGGGTGTAGTTTTGGCTGTATTGACTGCATCTTTTGGTGTAACTGGTTATTCCTTACCCTGGGACCAAATTGGTTATTGGGCTGTAAAAATTGTAACAGGTGTACCTGAAGCTATTCCTGTAATAGGATCGTCTTTGGTAGAGTTATTACGTGGAAGTGCTAGTGTGGGACAATCTACCTTGACTCGTTTTTATAGTTTACATACTTTTGTATTACCTCTTCTTACTTCCGTATTTATGTTAATGCACTTTCCAATGATACGTAAACAAGGCATTTCTGGTCCTTTATAGATAATATATAGATAATATGAATCATTTATCATTTTTGGGGCAATAGTATTTCATTGCTACAAATATGTCTTATTTAAAAAGATAAGACATGTATTTAGATATTTGCCTTCAACTTAAGAAAATTAGATTATTTCTATTTGATTTGACATACACAAATAGTTGAAGGGAATTCTCCGAAGAAAAAATGGATTATGGGAGTGTGTGACTTGAACTATGAATTTGGCCGTGCAGATAATAGTTATGATTTTTTCTTATCTGCCACATTTGAATTTACAATTAAATGTGTCTTTGTTCCAACCACCGCGCAAGTCCTCTATAGAAGATAGGCCGGTTCGCTTGAAGTGAAGAGAATCTTTTCTATGATCAGACTCGATCCTATCCTGCATGAACAGGCTCCGTAAGATCCAGTAAAATAAGTGATGTGGTAGGATCAAAATTAAGTCTTTAGCTATTTCACTTAACTTATATAGTATGGAAATGCATTCATTTCCTATGCATTGATTCGATTTATGATACTATCGGAGTGAAACAAGTAGATCTAAAGAAGAACTGGGGTTAGATTATATTAGTAACAAGTAAATCCTTTGTATGTAAAAACTCCTGAGATTTTTTTAGGGGGGGCGGAATAACAATCGCGAGGTTTGAGATCAC